AATATCTTCTGCTTTATATGATTATCAATCAAATAAAAAGTTATTTTATGTATCAATCCTTACATCTCCTACCACAGGTGGGGTGACGGCCAGCTTTGGTATGTTGGGAGATATCATTATTGCCGAACCCAATGCTTACATTGCATTTGCGGGTAAAAGAGTAATTGAACAAACATTGAATAAGACAGTACCTGAGGATTCACAAGTGGCTGAATATTTATTCCATAAGGGCTTATTCGATCCAATCGTACCACGTAATCCTTTAAAGGGCGTTCTGGGTGAGTTATTTCGGCTACATGCTTTCTTTCCTTTGAATAAAAATTAGATCGATCAAGTAGAGCCTTAGAGTCTTAATTTAATAAGAGTATTAATTTATTAAAACTTAATAAAATTTTTTATGTGTGGTGATCAAGTAGTTATTTAATTTATAGGAATCAAATATAGGAATCAAAGTAAAAATACGAAGAATGGATTTTTTCTTTGGTAACATAAGATTTAATTGTAGAAAGAATCATCCAGATCATCTTTTTATCGATATTCCTGGTTACTAACCAGGAAATCCCTATTAAAAAAAATAAAAGAGTGAATTCTTTACTTCCGTGAAATTGGTTAACAAGGTCTTGCATCTTTCTATATCTCCCAAAAATCACCCCCCACTAAAAATCCTTTTTGTTGGGTCGTATTATTATAATGAATTCTTTGAGAATTTGTAATAAATCCTTTCTTTAGTAAATTTTATAAAATTATTAAATTTATAAGACAAGAACAAGATAATAACTAATAATACGAATAATATAAAGGGTGGATTATCATACATATATTTCATGTAGAAACATGTAGAAAGATTTATAGGTCCATTTATTTACATATTTATTGGATTTTATTAATTAATATATATTTATTAAAACATATACTTATATACTCCCTATTAAGTATATATACTCACTTAGGTATACTTAGTATAATATAACAATTATATATGAATTATAATATATCTTTATAACAATATAAGGATAAAGTTAAAATATTAATATAAAACAATAAATATAACAATAAATAACAGGTACAAATATTAAATCGAGGTACCCATTCTATGATAACTCTCAACAGCTTCCCCTCAATTTTTGTGCCTTTAGTGGGCTTAGTATTTCCGGCAATTGCAATGGCTTCTTTATCTCTTTATGTTCAAAAAAACAAGATTTTTTAGATACAATAAGGACGAATCCTTTTTTTTTTCAAGACTTACTTGGATCATAACACGGATATCTATTTAGTAGAATATGGTATAACATGTGGCTTCCTTCGGTCATAAGCTCTTATGTATGTATAAACATGATATTATGGGTAAATGAATTATCACTATTTTCAAATAGATCGGGATCGGGGAGAATTTCTGAAATGTAAAGTCAATATATCTATATGTATTCGGAAATCATGTGAAAGGGATGTTACTATTTTAGTTTGGACCTAAGAAATTCGATGAATTACCCCTAAACGTTCACATCATAATAGTGCTGGTTGATGAGAGTTACTTCGGAAACAAAAAAAAGTAAAATAAAATTTATTTTTGTTATTCTCCCAATTCCAATAAAATGCAACTAGGTCTAGTTATAGTATGAGTTGGCGATCAGAACGTATATGGATAGAACTTATAGCGGGGTCCCGAAAAACAAGTAATTTCTGCTGGGCCTTTATTCTTTTTTTAGGTTCATTAGGGTTTTTATTGGTTGGAACGTCCAGTTATTTTGGTAGGAATTTTATATCTTTATTTCCTTCTCAGCAAATAATTTTTTTTCCACAAGGGATCGTGATGTCTTTCTATGGGATCGCAGGTCTTTTTATTAGCTCCTATTTGTGGTGCACAATTTCGTGGAATGTAGGTAGTGGTTATGATCGATTCGATATAAAAGAGGGCGTAGTGTGTATTTTTCGTTGGGGATTTCCTGGAAAAAATCGTCGCATATTCCTCCGATTCCTTATGAAAGACATTCAGTCCATCAGAATAGAAATTAAAGAAGGTATTTATGCTCGTCGTGTCCTTTATATGGAAATCAAAGGCCAGGGGGCCATTCCCTTGACTCGTACTGATGAGAATTTGACTCCACGAGAAATTGAGCAAAAAGCTGCTGAATTGGCCTATTTCTTGCGTGTACCAATTGAAGTATTTTGAAAAAAGGAACTGAAGAATGAATACTTTGCAAGAGAGAAAAAACTCAAGAATCCTCGTTTTTTTATATAGCATAACTTAACTGAAGTTTCTTCAGAACGCTTATTCGAACCAAAGCAAACGCTACGAAATAATTCTAAAACAAAATTGTTTGTGTCCACAATTTTTTTATGCGTATGTAAACCCACTTAACTCAATTCAGTAACAAATCTAAATACTAGATTCATCATATATTAAAACAAAACATTTCATAATAAATCATAATATAATAAAGTAAAGAATTTTTTTTTTTAGAAATATTTGATATTTTGATAGAACGGGAGTTCTTTCGTCTCGCAATCCGACTACTATTAATTTGAAGTGGGCTTTTTCTTATTCTATTTCTGTATTCTTTCTAAATTCAAGGACTAACCACTGTACTGAATCACAAAAAAAATCGGAAATAGATTCATGGGCTCGATAACTTGTAATAGAACTTATGCTTGATAGAAATATTAGTATCGTATAGAGTCGACGAACGAGGTGCGTTCAGTAAAAATTAAAAAATTCACAGACGAAAAAATGGCAAAAAAGAAAGTATTAATTTCCCTTCTATATCTTGCATCTATAGTATTTTTGCCTTGGTGGATCTCTCTCTCATTTAATAAAAGTCTGGAATCTTGGGTTACAAATTGGTGGAATACTAGGCAATCCGAAATCTTTTTGAATGATATTCAAGAAAAGAGTATTCTAAAAAAATTCATAGACTTAGAGGAACTCCTACGTTTGGACGAAATGTTAAAGGAATACCCGGAAGCACATTTACAAAAGCCTCGCATCGAAATCTACAAAGAAACGATCCAATTGATCAAGATGCACAATGAGGATCGCACGCATACAATTTTACACTTCTCGACAAATATAATCTGTTTCGTTATTCTAAGTGGTTATTCTATTATAGGTAATGAAGAACTTGCTATTCTTAACTCTTGGGTTCAAGAATTCCTATATAACTTAAGCGACACAATAAAAGCTTTTTCTATTCTTTTATTAACTGATTTATGTATAGGATTCCATTCGCCCCACGGTTGGGAACTAATGATTGGCTCTGTCTACAAAGATTTTGGATTTGCTCATAATGATCAAATTATATCCGGTCTTGTTTCTACTTTTCCAGTCATTTTAGATACAATTTTTAAATATTGGATCTTTCGTTATTTAAATCGTGTATCTCCTTCACTTGTAGTGATTTATCATTCAATGAATGACTGAAAAATGATTGAACGATCCAATTATAATATTTGTTACTTTGTGGATAAGCAAAACATTCAAAATTGTACTTATTCTTTCTACCCATCCAAGGGATTCCTTCAATATTCCAGTAAAATTATTTATATTTAAGTAAATAGCAAAATTATAGATAGGGAACTATACTAGCGACCTGCCTAATTTTATTGTATAAATTTTCGGGATCAATGATTGGACCATGCAAACTAAAAATACCTTTTCTTGGATAAAGAAAGAGATTACTCGATCCATTTCCGTATCGCTCATGATATATATAATAACCCAGGCACCCCTTTCAAATGCATATCCCATTTTTGCACAGCAGGGTTATGAAAATCCACGAGAAGCGACTGGCCGTATTGTATGTGCCAATTGCCATTTAGCTAATAAACCCGTGGATATCGAGGTTCCACAAGCGGTACTTCCTGATACTGTATTTGAAGCAGTTGTTCGAATTCCTTATGATCTGCAACTGAAACAAGTTCTTGCTAATGGTAAAAAAGGAGCTTTGAATGTAGGGGCTGTTCTTATTTTACCCGAGGGGTTTGAATTAGCCCCTCCCGATCGTATTTTGCCCGAGATAAAAGAAAAGATAGGAAATCTGTCTTTTCAGAGCTATCGCCCCACTAAAAAAAATATTCTTGTGATAGGTCCTGTTCCTGGTCAGAAATATAGTGAAATCACCTTTCCTATTCTTTCCCCGGACCCCGCTACTAAGAAAGATGTTCACTTCTTAAAATATCCCATATACGTAGGCGGGAACAGGGGAAGGGGTCAGATTTATCCCGACGGGAGCAAGAGTAACAATAATGTTTATAATGCTACAGCAGCAGGTATAGTAAGCAAAATCATACGAAAAGAAAAGGGGGGGTACGAAATAACCATAGCGAATGCATCGGATGGACGTCAAGTGGTTGATATTATCCCTCCAGGACCGGAACTTCTTGTTTCAGAGGGCGAATCCATCCAACTTGATCAACCATTAACGAGTAATCCTAATGTGGGTGGATTTGGTCAGGGGGATGCGGAAATAGTACTTCAAGATCCATTACGTGTCCAAGGTCTTTTGCTATTCTTGGCATCTGTTATTTTGGCACAAATCTTTTTGGTTCTTAAAAAGAAACAGTTTGAGAAGGTTCAATTGTCCGAAATGAATTTCTAGATCCGCGGATTTATCAACATCAAGCTCTAAAAATAAACAAATTTTTGTTGGCAATTATGTTATGTAATTATGTATAATCAAAAAAATTTTGCTTGTTTATATTCTTTCTTCTACCGGATTTCGGGAATTACTTATACCGCATTACTGGTCATAGTATATTGTGAAGAAGACTATTTGATTTTACTTAACTCTTCTTTATTTCTTTGTTTTTTCAATCCAAATTCAAACGGTATGATATAGAACGAATCAATAGTTTTATATTTGAATAGAACCAAAACAAAAGATAAATAAGCGGAGAATATAAACCAAAGTATAAATGAGAGGAACAAAGGATTTTAGGGGGGATTGTTCGTCTACTAGTCCTTGACACAAGAAACGGAATTTTCCACAACCCTTTCTTGTGTC